GTTTCAGCTGCATATCATAAGGGATTCGAAGAACTGCTTCAAATACAGTATCGGGAAGGACAGCTTGGGGAACTTCAATATCCACGGGCTTATTAGCTAAATGGCAGTTGGCACATACAATTCGTCCAGTTGCTTCCCGCGGGTTTTCATAACCCTGCTGCGCAAAAATGGGATATGCATTTGAAATAGACGTCCGAGTTATTACGTATATCATGATCGATACAGAAATCGATCGAATCATCTGTTCCTTTACCCAAGAAAAAGTATTTCTATTTTCCATTTCCAATCGCGCATCCCGAAGTTTCTACAATAAATTAGATAGGTAGCTAAGTTAATCTAGTTCCCTATACACGAGTCTGTTGTCATTCTACTGCAACAGTTGTACTGGAATGATGAATACCTTGAGCAGGTAGAAATAGAAAGAATTTTGCTAAAAAAGAAAAGGGCTTTCTTTCTAAAGGAAGAAAAATGCTAATTTGATTAATATTAAGAAATCCAATTATGCTTCACTAATTGAATGATAAATGACTACAAGCGAAGGAGATAGGCGGTTTAAACAAAAAAAGACCCAAAATTTCAAACACGTGTCTAGAATCACAGGAAAACTACAAACAAAAATAGTGAAAATTAACTCGTTAGGAGCCCACCCAAGATCGTTGTAGACCCAACGAATTAGTAGTTCCCAACCGCGGGTAGAGTGAAATCCAACAAAAAAATCCGTAACTAAAAGAATAAAAAAAGCTTTTATTGAGTCATTTAAGTTATAGAAGAATTCCTGAGCCCAAGAATTCAAAATGACAAGTTCCTCTTTACCCATAAAAAAAGAACCACTTAGAATAGCCAAACAGATTATATTTGTTGAGAAATGCAAAATGATATGGAGATGGTCCTCATTATCTATTTTGGCCAATTGTATTATTTCCTTGTGTATTCCTATAGGGGGGTTTTGTACATGTGTCTTCGGTTTCTCTTTTATCATTTCGTCCAAGAGAAAAAGCTCTTCTAATTCTATGAATCCTTCTAGAATCCTTTTCTCTTGAATATCCGTTAAGAGAGTTTCAGGTTGCCTGGTATTCCACCAATTCTTAATCCCAAGTTCAAGACATTTTTTAAAAGAGAAAGAAACTACCCAGGGCAAAAGTACGATAAATACAAGATATAGGAAAGAAGGCAATGCTTTCTTTTTTTTCATTTTTGATCTGTAAATTGAGTTGTTAATGAATCCGCTTCATTCGCTGACTCTATATGATATTTCTTTTCTTTGATCTTTGAAGCATTCTATAACAAGGTTTGAGACCTTGTGTTTATATCTATTTCTCTTTTTGTATACTAGTAAAATTTCATTATATTGGGTTCTTTCTTAGATCTAAATGAAGTGGAATAGAGAAATAGAATAAAAAAAAAAAAGCCCCTTCCCTTCATATGAAAAGGGAAGAATATTATGCCATATATTTCACTTGGACAAAACAAATTTGAAACAATTTTCTCTTATCTTCGGTTGTTCCTTCCTTTAGATAAATACTCAAAATACCCTTACATTACAATTTTGAAAATTACAATTGGTACTCAAAATACTTCAATTGGTACGCGCAAGAAATAGGCCAATTCGGCAGCTTTTTGTTCAATTTCTCGTGGAGTAAAAAACTTCTCATCAGTACGAGTCAAGGGAATGACCCCCTGGCCACGTATTTCCATATAAAGGATACGACGAGGATAAAGACCCTCTTTAATCTGAATTCTAATTGATTGGATATCCCGCACAAGGAATCGAAGGAAGATGCGACGTTTTATTCCAGGGAATCCCCGACGAAAAATGCACACTATCCCCTCTTTTCTATCAAATCGGTCATAACCACTGCCTACATTCCACAAAATAGTGCACCACAAATAGGAGCTAATGAAAAGACCCGCGATTCCGTAGAAAGACATCACGACCCCCTGTGGAAAAAAAAGAATTTGTTGAGATGGAAGTAGGGATATCATATTCTTACCAAGATAACTGGAAGCCCCAACCGCTAAGAATCCTAATGAACCTAGAAAAAGAATACAGGCCCAGAAAAAATTACCTCTTTTTCGAGAACCCTTTAGAAGTTCTATCCATATGTGTTCTGATCGCCAATTCATATTAGATATACTAAATCCAGCAGTGGTTAATTGAAATTGAGAGAATAAGCTAAATGATTTTGACTTTACTTTTTTTGTTTTGATTCTGAAATCACCTTCAGCAGCCAGGACTCCTGTGAAATAATAGCTAGGACTCCTGTGAAATAATTGGTTAGATACATTGACTTTCTATTCAAAAAAAAAAATTCCTGGATCCGCTTAAAATTAAAAAAACTCGCTATACCCGGCTACGCATATGTATGCATTTATGTTCGTAGCCTATATCTGCATCCATAGACGTTTTTCATTTGTGTGTAGAAAGAGCTACATACCCTATCATATTAATATATTACTTACACTAAAAAATATCTGTATTATGATCCTGGAAATACATTGAGCAAATTAGGCCCCGTCGGTTCTAGACAATCTTATTTTTCTGCACATAAAGAAATAAAGAAGCCATTGCAATTGCCGGAAATACTAAGCCTACTAAAGGCACGAAAATAGAGGGTAAGTTTAAATCTGTCATAGAATAGGTGTCTCAATTCCAATTTACTATTTCTATCTATTCAAAATATATCTTAAGATTCTTATGATATAATTAAGTATATCTATTATAAGGAATATTGACTATTGTATTTTTGAGTTTACAAAATAAAGATTTTTTATAGAATACTTTAGTTAGTATTCTAAAGTATTCTATATCTATAAAAAAATGAATGGAATGGATAATTTAATATTTCTTTTTCCATTCTCATGGCCTTTCTATCTTTCTAATCCAACTTGAAATTGGATTCAAAAGAAAGCGATAAAATGAAAGAAATATCTCTTTCAGAATACCCTTGAATTTAAAAAGTAGAAGTGCAATAGAATATCCAGTTGAAGGGTAATGATCATACGTCTGTAATGCATTGTACGTCCCAGAATAGGTCCCATTCTTCTACCCTTTCCGGGTAGTCGATGGCTATTCACAGCTACTACCTTAACACCAAAGAAGAGCTCGACCCAATGCTTTATTTCTGTCTTAGTGAATCCCGATTCGATATTAAAAGTATATTGATTCTTTCCCAATAAACGAAGACTCTTTTCTGTAAATACTGCGTATTTGATTCCATTATCGTATGATAATACTATATTTTGATTTGTATTTGTTTATTGTATTATACCTTTCTATATTCTAGATATATAGAATAGAAGAATCTCAATTTGTCAAGTCTCATGATCGTATCAAGATATATTTAAATTCGGCTCGATCTTTTTTACAAAAAGATCGAGCCGAATTTAATTGCAATCAATTAGAAGATTAAAGAAGAATTACTGCATTTCGTAACTTATTTTTGCTCTTTCTATTTCGCTTTTTTTATTTAAATCTTCTTTATCTTTATATCTATTTTTATCTACTTAATCGATGGTATCTACCGGCTTGAAGTCGAATGTGATCGCTTTCCATACTTCACAAGCTGCAGCTAGTTCAGGACTCCATTTGCAAGCTGCTCGGATAATTTCATTACCTTCACGAGCAAGATCGCGCCCTTCGTTACGAGCTTGTACACAGGCTTCTAAAGCCACCCGATTAGCTGCTGCACCTGGTGCATTCCCCCAAGGATGTCCTAAAGTTCCTCCACCAAATTGTAATACGGAATCGTCTCCAAAGATTTCGGTCAGAGCTGGCATATGCCAAACATGAATACCCCCTGAAGCTACCGGTATAACACCTGGCATGGATACCCAGTCCTGGGTGAAAAAGATACCGCGAGAACGATCTTTTTCAATATAATCATCGCGCAATAAATCAACAAAACCTAAAGTCATTTCGCGTTCCCCTTCTAACTTACCTACTACTGTACCGGAGTGGATATGATCTCCCCCAGACATACGCAATGCTTTAGCTAATACACGGAAATGCATACCATGATTTTTCTGTCTATCAATAACTGCATGCATTGCTCGGTGAATGTGAAGAAGTAGGCCGTTGTCGCGGCAATAATTAGACAAACTAGTATTTGCGGTGAATCCTCCAGTTAAGTAGTCATGCATTATAATTGGAACCCCTAATTCCCTCGCAAATACAGCTCTCTTAATCATTTCTTCGCATGTACCTGCAGTCGCATTCAAGTAATGCCCCTTGATTTCGCCGGTTTCTGCTTGTGCTTTATAAATTGCTTCGGCAACAAAGACAAAACGGTCTCTCCAGCGCATAAATGGTTGTGAGTTTACGTTTTCATCATCTTTGGTAAAATCAAGTCCACCGCGTAGACACTCATAACATGCTCTACCGTAATTTTTTGCGGATAATCCCAATTTTGGTTTAATAGTACATCCCAATAAAGGACGACCATACTTGTTCAACTTATCCCTTTCAACTTGGATACCATGAGGCGGACCATGGAAAGTTTTTGCGTAAGCAGGAGGAATTCGTAGATCCTCCAAACGTAGAGCACGTAGGGCTTTGAAACCAAATACGTTACCCACAATGGAAGTAAACATGTTAGTAACAGAACCCTCTTCAAATAGATCTAATGGATAAGCTACATAACAGATATATTGATCCTCTTCCCCAGGAACGGGTTCGATGTGATAGCATCGTCCTTTGTAACGATCAAGACTGGTAAGTCCATCAGTCCAAACAGTTGTCCATGTACCAGTAGAAGATTCCGCAGCCACTGCAGCCCCTGCTTCCTCAGGCGGAACCCCGGGCTGAGGAGTTACTCGGAATGCTGCCAAGATATCAGTATCCTTGGTTTCGTATTCCGGGGTGTAGTAAGTCAATTTATAATCTTTAACACCAGCTTGAAATCCAACACCTGCTTTAGTTTCTGTTTGTGGTGACATAAGTCCCTCCCTACAACTCATGAATTAAGAATTCTCACAACGACAGGGTCTACTCGATATAGATTAAACGTAAATTAAACCTTTGCAAAAATCTTAAAAAAAAAAAGATATTCAATTAATATCAACTCATTAAATAAAAAAGGGAGTATGCTTAAGTTAATGAATATGTTTCATTCATATATAATGGGTACACCCTGTGTACGTTCTATCCTATAGGAATTCGATAGGAATTGAGTTATTGTTATAGTAAGTTAACATGGTTCATTATTAAACCATAGATTTGATTCACCAAATCCATCATTATTGTATACTCTTTGATAGATATAGCGCAACCCAAACCAATCCCTTAATCCTTATTTTAATCCCTTAATCCTTAATTTAAAATTTTATAAGTTCTTATCTTAATAGGCCCCTTTCTTATTTTGAATCTAAATACCTAAATACTAAGAAAATTCTCTGTTGACAGCAATCTATGCTTCACAGTAGTATATATTTTGTATATCGAAGTCCTAGACAGGAAAGTAGAATAGGCAAAGATCCTTGACAAAAGGAAAAATGTCTATCAAAAAAAAAAGATTGATTGAACTTTCCAACGGACTCATTCCATGAGTAAATGAGTGAATGGGATTCGCTTAGGCAACGAAATCAAGTGCTAGCCCCCCTTTTCTTTTTTTTTTTTGAATTAACTAATTTATTTCCTTTTAACTTTAGGATTTTGGGATATTTTTTTTTGATTTGGCATTATTCAACAAGAAAAAAAAAACGAAAAATTTCGACAAATTCCTTTTTTTGATAATTATGTGATAATTATGAGAACCAATCCTACTACTTCGCGTCCCGGGGTTTCCACAATTGAAGAAAAAAGTGCAGGGCGTATTGATCAAATTATTGGACCCGTGCTAGATATCACTTTTCCCCCAGGCAAGTTGCCTTATATTTATAACGCTTTGATAGTTAAGAGCCGAGACACTGCCGATAAGCAAATTAATGTGACTTGTGAGGTACAACAATTATTAGGAAATAATCGAGTTAGAGCTGTAGCTATGAGTGCTACAGACGGGTTGATGAGAGGAATGGAAGTGATTGACACAGGAGCTCCTCTTAGTGTTCCGGTCGGTGGAGCTACTCTCGGACGAATTTTTAACGTTCTTGGGGAGCCTATTGACAATTTGGGCCCTGTAGATACTAATGCAACATTCCCTATTCATAGATCCGCGCCTGCCTTTATTGAGTTAGATACGAAATTATCTATCTTTGAAACAGGTATTAAGGTGGTTGATCTTTTAGCTCCTTATCGGCGTGGAGGAAAAATCGGACTATTTGGGGGGGCAGGAGTAGGTAAAACAGTACTCATCATGGAATTAATCAATAACATTGCTAAAGCTCATGGAGGCGTATCCGTATTTGGGGGAGTAGGGGAACGGACTCGTGAAGGAAATGATCTTTATATGGAAATGAAGGAATCCGGAGTAATTAATGAAAAAAATATTGAGGAATCAAAAGTAGCTCTAGTCTATGGCCAAATGAATGAACCGCCGGGAGCTCGTATGAGAGTTGGTTTAACTGCCCTAACTATGGCAGAATATTTCCGAGATGTTAATAAGCAAGACGTGCTTTTATTCATCGATAATATCTTTCGTTTTGTTCAAGCAGGATCGGAGGTATCCGCCTTATTAGGGAGAATGCCCTCCGCAGTTGGTTATCAACCTACCCTTAGTACAGAAATGGGTTCTTTGCAAGAAAGAATTGCTTCTACCAACAAGGGATCGATAACTTCGATCCAAGCAGTTTATGTACCTGCGGACGATTTGACGGACCCTGCTCCTGCCACAACATTTGCACATTTGGACGCTACGACCGTCCTTTCCAGAGGATTAGCTTCCAAGGGTATTTATCCCGCAGTCGATCCTTTAGATTCAACCTCAACTATGTTACAGCCTCGGATCGTTGGCAAGGACCATTATGAAACTGCGCAAAGAGTTAAGGAAACTTTACAGCGTTACAAGGAACTTCAGGACATTATTGCAATTCTTGGGTTAGATGAATTATCGGAGGAGGATCGTTTAACTGTAGCAAGAGCACGAAAAATTGAGCGGTTCTTATCACAACCGTTCTTTGTGGCAGAAGTTTTTACCGGTTCTCCAGGAAAGTATGTTAGTCTTGCAGAAACAATTAGGGGGTTTCAACTAATCCTTTCCGGAGAATTAGATGGCCTACCCGAACAGGCTTTTTATTTGGTGGGGAACATCGATGAAGCTAGCACGAAAGCTATAAACTTAGAAGAGGAGAACAAATTGAAGAAATGAAATTAAATCTTTATGTACTAACTCCTAAACGAATTATTTGGGATTGTGAAGTGAAAGAAATCATTTTATCTACTAATAGTGGCCAAATTGGTGTATTACCAAACCACGCCCCCATTAACACAGCTGTAGATATGGGTCCTTTGAGAATACGCCTCCTCAACGACCAATGGTTAACGGCGGTTCTGTGGAGTGGTTTTGCGAGAATAGTTAATAATGAGATCATCATTTTAGGAAATGATGCAGAACTGGGTAGTGACATTGATCCAGAAGAAGCTCAACAGGCACTTGAAATAGCCGAAGCTAACTTGAGTAGAGCTGAGGGTACGAAAGAATTGGTTGAAGCAAAGCTAGCTCTCAAACGGGCTAGGATACGAGTCGAGGCTATCAATTGGATTCCCCCATCCAATTGAAGACAATCCAAAGGTTTCGTTGATACAAAGAAAAAGAAAAGAAGGGTAGAAAAAGTTATTAGATAGCGAAGTAAGTCCAATGCTATCTAGTAATTTTTCTACCTACCTACCTACTATTGGATTTGAACCAATGACTCCCGCCGTATGAAAGCAGTACTCTAACCACTGAGTTAAGTAGGCAATTTATCATCACAAAAGAAGTCACATTACTTCGATCGATTATAGATCGAATACTTTTTATAAGCAATACCGCTCCATTATTGGTATTCCGTTATTGGTATGGTATATAGTAAATAGATAAAAGGGATATCCTACGGCATTAGAGAATATTCATCTTGACAAAAAATTATCTATATGTTAAGATATCTCTGACAAGGGCTATAGCTCAGTTCGGTAGAGCAACTCGCTTACACGTGCGCCAATGCTTTTCAAGGGAACTTATTATGCAATGAACATAATTGACCTTATTGCAAAATCAATGTCTTACTTCATGGATTCGAGAGAATAGGAGAACAGTAGCCTGACAAACAGTCGGTTCAGTCCGATTCAGGTGCCAATTCTGGTGCCTAATCAAATAGAGCCCCTATTGATTTGCTAGTTGATAAGGTAAATATCCAGCCCACTCAATGCTAGGCATAAGAGGATAAGGGCCTCCAAAAAACTTCTTTTCGTTCTATGAACTTTAAGGTGTATGAAGTCTCATAGTCAACTCTTGGAGCGGAACGATAGAGACTCCATTTCACTTAGTTTGATTTAATTTAGGCCGGAGGCAGACCTAAGTCAAAGTAATCCTCCTTTGAAACACTTTGGTATTGCTCCTAGATAGATCATAATACAAATAATCAATCAGAGCACAGGGAGCCATCTTATTATCTTTCCGTAAAGAAAAACTATGGCGGATTAACTGATCTTTACATCAGTTGATGAAAGAGCCCAATGCACAAAAATGCATGTTGGGTCTTTGAAACAGTTCAAATCATTTCGATAATAATCCGTTTGATCAGTTTTACCGAGAAGGTCTACGGTTCGAATCCGTATAGCCCTACTAATATATATGTCTTTTTTTTTAGATTTTAGGATGAATATCCTATGTTTCCTTTAGTACAGTTTTCTTTTCCTTATTAGTACTTGTTTATAGACTCGAGGCTCGCTTGCACCATAGAATAGAGATAAAAGCATTAGCATGGCTCATTTCTCTAAAATAATAGAGACAGGAAAAGAAAAAAGAATTTCCTTATCTGATTTGAATTCCATCCTCCTTCAAATAGGATATGCCCTAAGTGCCTAGACTTTCCTATAATGACTGCAATGATTTTCTCCATTTTTGGAATTCCTATTTTGTTTGAAGTTTATTAATATAATATACATTCTGTAAAAATATAGATTATCTAAATACTTTAAATTTTTAAAATCGAAAGAAAATAAAAAGAAAGAGTAAATAATAAAACAGGATATTCTGTTTCATAATTATGAAATAGAGTTCTTTTTATTTAGTATTATTCCTCATTAGGCTGCATACATTAGTAATCCTATTTTAATTAGGTTCTAATCTAATTAGTAGTTAAGTATTTTCTTTTTTATTTAATAGTCTCTGACTACCCTTAAATAAAGGATGGAGCAATTCTTTTTTCTAGAAGATTCTAGAGAAAGCGAGACAAAGTGAAGCAAAACAGTTTTATTTGTATAAGAATTAGGTCTGTCTATACCATATCTAAATAGAATGGAAATCCAAAAGAAAGATAGTGGGGATTCCATTGGATGAATCCTTAAGGAAGACATGACACAAAAAAAAGAAACAAAAGATAAAGTAAGCGCTCTTTGGTTTGAACAAAAGAGATTCTTGTTTCACCGAGGAAAAGAGAGAAGTTCTGGATAAATTGACAATGCTAACTTGAATTGACTAATCCGCCTATTCCACATTAATGGGAGTACATTTATGTTCCTGCTTCACGAATATGATATTTTTTGGACATTTCTAATAATAGCAAGCCTTATTCCTATTTTGGTATTTTGGATTTCAGGGCTTTTAGCCCCGGTTAGTGCAGGACCAGAGAAGCTTTCTAGTTATGAATCGGGTATAGAACCCATGGGGGGTGCTTGGTTACAATTTCGAATACGCTACTACATGTTTGCGCTAGTTTTTGTTGTTTTTGATGTGGAAACGGTCTTTCTCTACCCTTGGGCAATGAGTTTTGACATATTGGGTGTATCCGTTTTTATCGAAGCTTTGATTTTCGTGCTTATCCTAATTGTTGGTTTAGTTTATGCATGGCGAAAAGGAGCCTTGGAATGGTCTTAACTGAATATTCAGACAAAAAAAAAAAAGAAGGAAAAGATTCCATTGAGACAGTTATGAGTTTGATTGAGTTTCCGTTACTTGACCAAACAAGTTCCAATTCCGTTATTTCAACTACACCAAATGATCTTTCGAATTGGTCAAGACTCTCCAGTTTATGGCCCCTTCTATATGGTACCAGTTGTTGTTTCATTGAATTTGCTTCATTAATAGGCTCACGATTCGATTTCGATCGTTATGGATTGGTACCAAGATCAAGTCCTAGGCAAGCGGACCTAATTTTAACAGCTGGTACGGTAACAATGAAAATGGCCCCCTCTTTAGTGCGATTATATGAGCAAATGCCTGAACCAAAATACGTCATTGCTATGGGAGCCTGTACTATTACAGGGGGAATGTTCAGTACGGATTCCTATAGTACTGTTCGGGGAGTTGATAAGTTAATTCCTGTAGATGTCTACTTGCCGGGTTGCCCACCTAAACCGGAGGCTGTTATAGATGCCCTAACAAAACTTCGTAAGAAGATATCACGAGAAATTGTTGAGGATCGAACTCTATGTCAAAGTCAAAAGAAAAAGCGATGTTTTACTACCAGTCACAAACTTTATGTTCGGCGCAGTACTCATACCGGAACTTACGAGCAAGAATTGCTCTATCAATCACCATCTACTTTAGATATATCTTCTGAAACTTTTTTCAAATCAAAAAGTCCAGTATCTTCCTCCAAATTAGTGAATTAAGAGGGGTTCTTTTGTGCAGAAAAAGAAAGAGCAGTGCAATCTTTCAAACTTACATTTGAAATGAAATGTGAAATATTTATACAAAAAAAGGGGGGGGGATCAAGACAATGCAGCAGGGGTGGTTATCTAATTGGCTAGTCAAACATGAGGTGATTCATAGATCTTTGGGCTTCGATCACCGAGGAATAGAGACTTTACAAATAAAAGCGGGGGATTGGGATTCCATTGCTGTCATTTTATATGTATATGGTTACAATTATTTACGTTCCCAATGTGCTTATGACGTAGCACCTGGGGGATCTTTAGCTAGCGTGTATCATCTTACGAGAATACAGTATGGTATAGATAACCCAGAAGAAGTATGCATAAAAGTCTTTGCCCAAAAAGATAATCCTAGAATCCCGTCTGTCTTCTGGGTTTGGAGAAGTGCCGATTTTCAAGAACGCGAATCTTATGATATGGTGGGAATTTCTTATGATAATCATCCGCGCCTTAAACGTATCTTAATGCCTGAAAGTTGGATAGGTTGGCCCTTACGTAAGGACTATATAACCCCTAATTTTTATGAAATACAAGATGCTCATTGAATGATAATAAATTCATGCTTACTTATACAACACAACTCTAGATTTTATTCAAGTCAAAGAATATTTTGATATTCTTTTCCTAGACGAAACGACTATTCTATTATACAAAAAGGTACAGATAGACTGATCAAAAAAGGGCTTCATTTCGATTTTCCAATTTTGAAAATCACATATTCATTTCCTTCGTATGAACAGAAAAAAACAATGACTCAAAGAAGTTCCTACCACGAACTTTGTACCGCGCATATTACTTAGAACAATTAGAAAAGTAACTATCAAGAAAAAAAAAATATTCTTCGGAATAGCGGATTACAAAATTAATCAGAAATGCAAAAATGAAGATTAAGAAAAGGGCACCTAATCTCACCTCCTTCTATACCATAAAGAACCAGAGATTTTAACCCTTTTCTAAAAAGAAGTGTTTAGAGATTTATCTACTTAGTGTATACTATAAAGTATTTGTATCACTACCTATTCGGTAGATCCTTTTTTTCTGTGCCAGGAACCAGATTTGAACTGGTGACACGAGGATTTTCAGTCCTCTGCTCTACCAACTGAGCTATCCTGACCCTTTCTTGTGCATCATTCTAGTAGAGTATTTGCATCTATGTCAATTAAAGGCACTAAAAAAGAAATAAAGTATTCCATTCCTAATTTTGAAATGGGGGGATAGTTCTATGCATTGTGGATGGCTTACTTAATAATATACTTAATAATACTTAATTATTTAATTAATAATTAAGATTCCTTGCTGATACTCTAATAAAAAAGAAATCTATTTAATGAATAGCATAAGATCTATTGAGTTCTCTTCGCACTCCTTTATGAAAGAGTAGAATGAGAAAGCTAATGAATCTTGAAACCCATTGATAAAAGAAAAAAGAGGATAAATACTATGGTTAGGGAATAAAGGAGGGTTTGGGGATAGAGGGACTTGAACCCTCACGACGTATAAAGTCGACGGATTTTCCTTTTACTAGAAATTTCATTGTTGTCATTATTGACATGTAGAATGGGACTCTCTCTTTATCCTCGTCCGATTAATCCTTAATCGATCTCAAAACAATGAATTGAAGGATTTGATTACTCAATATTCGAGTGGAATGGATTCCCAATAAAATAATTATAATAAAAATTCCGAATTTTCTATTTCATAATCATTCCTAATTTCATTCTCAATTTCATTCTAAAAAATAAATAAAGAACCTATATTATGATATGGGTTCTGTGATTAATCGTTTGCTATGTCAGTATCTATACGTGTGTATTAGATGTATAAAGCCCCTCTTTCTCAAATTTAGAGAGAGTTTCACTACCAACACAACGTAATTACACCTCGATTCGTTAGAATAGCTTCCATTGAGTCTCTGCACCTATCCTTTTCATTTGGGTTCTAGTTTGAGAACCACTTGTTTTTTAAAAAAAGGGATTTGGCTCAGGATTGCCCATTTTTCATTCCAGGGTTTCTCTGAATTTGGAAGTTACCACTTAGCAGGTTTCCATACCAAGGCTCAATACAATCAAGTCCGTAGCGTCTACCGATTTCGCCATATCCCCATTTTCCTTTTTTTTCTTTGAAACCTGGATTCCTTGTGTAATTTCTTACATCTCTTAGTTTTTTTTGAATCATTGAATTCATTATTCGACCTAGTCTAGCAGCTCGTCTCTATTGGAGAGACCCCGCTTATTGCAATTCAGAATTGAATTGATTCTACTGTTGATATATTTGCAATTCAATTCTGAATTGCAATATATCCAAAAGTTCCCCCCCCCCTCTTTCCTTTTTTAGAGTATTCTAAATCATACTATAACGCTTGATATTCATTCTTTTTTTTTTTCTAATCAGAATTTGAAATTTCATTTGTTATGATTCTATCTTTTCCTTAGTGAAATATTAATCCTTAAACTATTAACAAATAAAAAAATCTATATAATGGTCGAATGAAAATGCAAAAAGATTCGCATTTTCTGTTTATTATTCATATAGATTATTCTTTGTATTATATTAGATTATTCGTACAAGCCGTATCAAATTGAAAATATCTGAAATCCAATTCAATATAGAAATTGGAATAGATTCTATTATAAAAATAGATTTGCGAGTTAGAGAAATAAAAAGTTCAATATATTCCATAATCCTATTTAAGAATATCGTTTAGTTAAGCATATCAAGCTAACTTTATCTTTATGAAATTCTAGTATTTTTTTTTTATAATTCTAAGTAGAACTCCAATTTCGAACTAGTTAATAACTAAGATTAATAATTAAGATCTGCCATTTTACGGATTTCCTATATATATTTCTATTTGTTACACTATTTCTGTTATGTAAGCCCACTTAGCTCAGAGGTTAGAGCATCGCATTTGTAATGCGAGGGTCATCGGTTCAAATCCGATAGTCGGCTTTTTTCTCTATCGATGTTCCATGAACAAGAATCTCTTTTTTTCTCCGAATTAAATGGAAAATCCAGGGTCCATTATGTCATTGTATCTTACAATTTTGCTAGATACAAAACATTAAAATAAATAATATATATATAAAAAAATCCAGATGTTGATGAAATTCCATTTTTTGTGGTACTTTAGTAGATTTTATTCTGTTTATCCTTTAGTTTAATTCAGTTTTAATTTCGATGTATTCTGTAATGTAAATACAATGAAATTTATTGTGTAAAATGGAATTTCAATAAAAAAAGGAGTCTTCATGTCCCGTTATCGAGGACCTCGTTTAAAAAAAATACGCCGTCTGGGAGCTTTACCAGGACTTACTAGAAAAACGCCTAAATCCGGAAGTAATCTGAAAAAAAAATTCCATTCTGGGAAAAAAGAGCAATATCGTATTCGTCTTCAAGAAAAACAGAAATTGCGTTTTCATTATGGTCTGACAGAACGACAATTACTTAGATATGTACATATCGCTGGAAAAGCAAAAAAGTCAACAGGTCAGGTTTTACTACAATTACTTGAAATGCGTTTAGATAATATTGTTTTTCGATTGGGTATGGCTTCAACCATTCCTGGGGCCCGGCAATTAGTTAACCATAGACATATTTTAGTTAATGGTCGTATAGTTGATATACCAAGTTTTCGTTGCAAACCCCGAGATATTATTACTACGAAGGATAACCAAAGATCAAAACGTCTGATTCAAAATTCTATTGCTTCATCCGATCCGGGCAAATTGCCAAAGCATTTGACGGTTGATACATTGCAATACAAAGGACTAGTACAAAAAATCCTAGATAGAAAGTGGGTCGGTCTCAAAATAAATGAGTTGTTAGTTGTAGAATATTACTCTCGTCAGACTTGAACTTAACGAAAAAGGAAAGGTTCATAGAATTTTTTTCCCCCTCCCCTTTCCCCGAACTAAATCGACCTAAGGCTCTTAATTCATATTTTCCCATTCACCTAGCAGAAATAGAGTAACCTTAGGATCTTTTTTCTTTTTTGTTATTTCCTCTATGTGTATTTTACATACCAAAGTAACTTGCTTTAGAGAATTTCTATTAAATAAAGGTATTATTGCTGAAATAAAAAAAATTGTTATTTGATTTGATACATTGTAATCGGTAACGTTGATGAATTAAGAGAAACGGAAAGAGAGGGATTCGAACCCTCGGTAAACAAAAGTCTACATAGCAGTTCCAATGCTACGCCTTGAACCGCTCGGCCATCTCTCCTACATAATCTTATTATGGAAAATAAACTGAGTGAATAGCGAGTTTTCGTATTCCTGCAGTACAGGTACAGCCACAACCACTCGGGGATTCCATGGCTCTATTGGAAAAATTCTTTTTTTTATCTAAGTGTAAGGGTCCTTTATTTATTTTTTTTCTTACTAGGAATTCCACTCCCTCAAAAGTTTTTATTTTTGGAAAACCAAAATAAAAAGAGAATAGAAAAATTCTTATTATTCCATAAGAAAATAAAGGAACCCTAGAATTCTATTTGCATAAGGTACTTTACGCCATACAATCTAAACAAAAAAAAAGGTATGGGATAATTTTGAAAACGGGAAATAGCTGATGAGAGAAATTGTTGTTGAGAAATAGGAAAGTGGAATGAAATCCAATCTTACTCAAATATTTCATATCTCTTCTTGTCCAAACAGAAGGAAAAGGAGACAATTTGAGCTGAGCGGAAAATCCATACCTCTCTTATCCATTTAGAGCATATGGTCGATTCAAATGTTTTTATGTTATTTTGTGATAGAATGAAAAGAATTCTATATAGAATGGATTGGAAATTATGCCTAGATCCCGTATAAATGGAAATTTCATTGATAAGACCTCCTCGATTGTAGCCAATATTTTATTGCAAATAATTCCGACAACCTCAGGGGAAAAAAAAGCATTTACTTATTATAGAGATGGTGCGATTTGACTCTTTTTTTTTTTTTTGGCCCTACCTGCATCTCCAGTCTTACGAGAAAGAACATCTCCTTGCTTACGAGAAAGAAAGGGGTTCGCATAGAGAGAACAAAATTAGTAAAGGAAACCCGCGCTTGGGGAAGGTGAGGTGAATTAACAATTCCTTCTGTCGTGTATCCTCGATTGATGTGGCCTTAGATGCTTTAATTGTAGATTTGAGTATTGAGCGAAAGGTTATACCTACAGGATAGATTCTGTATTACAGGTCAATCCTACTCTACTAGGACCAATAGGCAGCATAGTGGAGAAAAGCACTACACCTCGAAATAGGAATCAACAACAGAAAAACTTTGTTAGAAATTAACCCTTTCCTGATCGGTATCAGGGTTGGGAAAAATGGTTGGGATAGCAAACAACCATCAGGTTTGTACTTTGGATACCCTTATAACCATCAAAGGTCGTTGAAGTGGCTAATTCCTCTAAATAGGAGGCGTTGAGAACAAAGAAATTCCTGGAGCTATCGTTTTCCTCTAGCATTAATAGAATTCATTGGTGTTAAGAAAAACCTCTTGGGGGAAGGTTGGCTAGAGATTTCTTGGAAAAATACCAGCCCCTTTCGGTCCATAATGAGTGGGACTAATTCTATTTTCATTCTATAGATTTTTTGCTTAGTACTATGTACAGAAGGGAGGAGCCGTATGAGATGAAAACCTCATGTACGGTTTTGGAACGGAGATTTTTTGAATAGAATGAACGACCGTAACGGATGTTGGCTCAATCCGAAGGAAATTATGCGGAAGCTTTGCAGAATTATTATGAAGCTACGCGACTAGAAATTGATCCCTATGATCGAAGTTATATACTATATAACATCGGCCTTATACACACAAGTAATGGAGAGCATACAAAGGCTTTGGAATACTATTTCCGGGCGCTAGAACGAAACCCCTTCTTACCGCAAGCTTTTAATAATATGGCCGTGATCTGTCATTACGTGCGACTATCTCCACTATAGAAAGAAGAAAAAAAGATGAAATTTTCTAGTAAATACTAGAAAAAGGGCTTTCTACATAGGGATCGTCAAAACAATGATTTTGCCCTATCAGCTGTAGGAAGGAAGAACACTTCACGAGAATCAAAATAAGAAGAAAATAGAGCCTATACTACTACTCTATGGATAAAGTCTCAAATTGATAGAGAAAGCACCGTAAAGATCAATTAGTGAGCGACTGGGTCGATACAACTAAAAAAAAAACTGCTTAATTATACCAGGATCTGGGACAAAATTTAGGAATCTGCTTATGTAATAGAGCCGATCCACTAAAGGATTAAGCAGCGGTGTAGTATCAGATCCCAAAGATAGTAAGTTCTTTTTTCTTTCTTATGGGAAAAAGTCTCTTTCAAGGATTCTATAGAAATTTCATATATGAAAGACACGAAACCGAGATAGTTACCTTTCAGAAAATTCAAACGAAGGATATAGGTCTATCTATGCTCCATTCTTCTGAAGGTGGGAGAAAAGATCAGACTGATTATTGATCAAAATTAGGGTTTGAAACTTAGGTAATTAACTTCTTCTGCTTAACCCAAGAAGATATTGGATCGATTTTTGAGAAATCGAATTCAGTTAAGATAGGGGAAATTAAGATAGCAATTTAAGAGCCGTATGAGGTAGGAAACTCTCAAGTACGGTTCTAGGGGAAGGAAATGCCTATTCCGACCGAGGAGAGCAGGCCATTCTACAGGGTGATTCAGAAATTGCAGAAGCTTGGTTTGATCAAGCTGCTGAGTATTGGAAACAAGCTATAGCGCTTACTCCGGGAAATTATATTGAAGCACAGAACTGGTTGAAGATTACGAAGCGCTTTGAATTTGAATAAAACCACTCTCCATTTTCCTAAAATGGGTGATTTGGTTGTTGATCCATTAATTAAATAATTTTGGTAGGAAGATCCAATCAAGAATTTCATTATATCCCTTTCTTCTACCTTCGATTTTATATCATATTTCATAAGGATAAACAATAGGGATAGCCTCACGAACAGAACTAATAAAGCAAATAAAAAGGGGCAATCTAAATATTCCTACCTAATATATCAGGATTATTTTTTTTTTAAATTCTAATGAGTTTCTTGGAATTTAGAATCGAATAAAAATATTTTTATTATGCTCACTCAAGGAAAGTAGATGTAAATAGGGACTTATACCCTAAAAAAAAATACACTAGCTTCTTAAATTAAAACGTAAAAAAATCTTTTTTTTGTTACGTCGGGAAATATTTATCCAGGATAACCAATGTCCGTTAGGCACCTAATCCTTATGTCATAATAGATCCGAACACTTGCCTCGGATTGACTTCAATATATAATTGCTCCAGTGAATAACTAAAAAAATATATATATATATAGAATATAGAAGGGCGGTAGATAGTAAAGAAAAGGACTAATCATAATATCTATCCTTCAAAGATTAACTAAAAAGACAGTTGGCGGGTCTCTTTGTATGTCTTGTCCGGAAAGAGGAGGACTTAATGATTATTCGTTCGCCGGAACCAGAAGTTAAAATTGTTGTGGATAGGGATCCTGTAAAAACATCTTTTGAGGAATGGGCCAAACCCGGGCATTTCTCAAGAACAATAGCTAAGGGTCCTGATACTACCACTTGGATCTGGAACCTACATGCTGATGCTCACGATTTCGATAGTCATACCGGTGATTTGGAGGAGATCTCTCGAAAAATCTTTAGTGCTCATTTCGGTCAACTCTCCATTATCTTTCTTTGGTTGAGTGGCATGTACTTCCACGGTGCCCGTTTTTCCAATTATGAAGCGTGGCTAAGCGATCCTACTCACATTGGACCCAGTGCTCAGGTAGTTTGGCCAATAGTAGGGCAAGAAATTTTGAATGGTGATGTAGGCGGAGGTTTCCGAGGAATCCAAATAACCTCCGGGTTTTTTCAGATTTGGCGAGCATCGGGAATAACTAGTGAGTTACAACTCTATTGTACGGCAATCGGTGCATTGATTTTTGCATCGTTAATGCTTTTTGCTGGTTGGTTCCATTATCACAAAGCCGCTCCCAAATTGGCCTGGTTCCAAGATGTAGAATCCATGTTAAATCACCACTTAGCGGGGTTATTAGGACTTGGGTCTCTTTCTTGGGCAGGACACCAAATCCATGTATCTTTACCAATTAATCAATTTCTTGACGCTGGAGTTGATCCTAAAGAGATACCACTTCCTCATGAATTTATCCTGAATCGTGACCTTTTGGCTCAACTTTATCCTAGTTTTGCCGAAGGAGCAACCCCCTTTTTCACCTTGAATTGGTCCAAATACGCAGAATTTCTTACTTTTCGCGGAGGACTGGATCCAATAACCGGTGGCCTATGGTTGAGCGATATTGCACACCATCATTTAGCTATTGCTATTCTTTTTCTGATCGCTGGTCATATGTATAGGACCAACTGGGGTATTGGTCATGGACTTAAAGATATTTTGGAGGCTCATAAGGGCCCATTTACAGGACAGGGCCATAAGGGTCTCTATGAAATCCTAACAACGTCATGGCATGCTCAATTATCTCTTAACCTAGCTATGCTAGGCTCTACAACTATTGTTGTAGCTCATCATATGTACTCTATGCCCCCCTATCCATACCTAGCTACTGACTATGGTACACAACTTTCCTTGTTCACACACCACATGTGGATTGGCGGATTTCTAATAGTCGGTGCTGCTGCACATGCAGCCATTTTTATGGTAAGAGACTATGATCCAACTACTCGATACAACGATCTATTAGATCGCGTCCTTAGACACCGCGATGCAATCATATCCCACCTTAACTGGGTATGTATATTTCTAGGTTTTCACAGTTTTGGCTTGTACATTCATAATGATACCATGAGTGCTTTAGGCCGTCCCCAAGATATGTTTTCGGATACCGCCATACAATTACAACCCATTTTTGCTCAATGGGTACAAAATATCCATGCTGCTGCGCCTGGCGTAACAGCTCCTGGTGCAACAACAAGTACCAGCTTAACGTGGGGAGGTGGCGAGTTAGTAGCTGTAGGCGGTAAAGTCGCTTTGTTACCTATTCCATTAGGAACCGCAGATTTTTTAGTCCATCACATTCACGCATTTACCATCCATGTGACTGTATTAATACTTTTGAAAGGTGTTTTATTTGCTCGCAGTTCCCGTTTGATACCTGATAAAGCAAATCTTGGTTTTCGATTCCCTTGCGATGGGCCTGGACGAGGGGGAACATGTCAAGTATCCGCCTGGGATCATGTTTTCTTAGGTCTATTCTGGATGTACAATGCAATTTCGGTAGTCATTTTCCATTTCAGT